CCCTCTTCCGGTGGAAGAACAGGTAGCTACTATTTATACTGGAGCTAATGGATATCTTGATCCGTTAGAAATTGGACAAGTAAAGAAATTTCTCGTTCAGTTACGTACTTACTTAAAAAAGAATAAACCTCAATTCCAAGAAATTATATCTTCTACCAAGATATTCAACGAGCAAGCGCAAGCCCTTTTGAAGGAAGCTATTCAGGAACAGATCGAACTGTTTCTTCTTCAGGAACAAAGATAAATTTCTCACTCTTATTCTTAGTACAAGATAAAGAGTTGAGAAAGAATTCTGATTTGAATCATTCAAAATAGCTTTCTTGTTAAAAAAAAAATTGCGTCCAATAGGATTTGAACCTATACCAAAGGTTTAGAAGACCTCTGTCCTATCCATTAGACAATGGACGCTTTTAATTCCTATTTTCTTCTTTCGCATTCTCTTTTCGTAAAAAGTGGAATTACGATTATACGAAAAAATATTTTAGGGAAAAAAAGAAGGATGCATACAAAAAAGGATGATGTATAATAAGGAATATAGAGCGGGTAGCGGGAATCGAACCCGCATCGTTAGCTTGGAAGGCTAGGGGTTATAGTCGACGTTGGTTGATCATTTTGAACGTCTCTAATTCAAAACCGAACATGAAATTTTGGCTTCATTCGGCTCCTTTATGGAAGATCTATGTATTCCAAGAAAAAATAAGATCCATAACATCTATGTCGGCCTTTTTTTATCTGAATGCATTCAATTCAGATATACTCGCTTTCTAGATGATCCCTCTAGAGGAGTAGGATTATATCAAATCTTTCTAGTCTAGTTTCTTCGTTCCCTATTTCTACTCACAGGATCCTGAGGAAAAGAATTTGGTTTCCACCGAGCTGAAACAATATAATATGCCAATGATTCTAGTAAACCAAAACCATCGTTTTATAGCTAAAGGCCTCAATCTCTCCTTTACAACATAAAAATGGAAGATCTAGTTACGATTGGAAATACGCTTTTGTATCTTTATCCATATATCCTTTACTCATACTTATTCAATTGTTCAATTGGAACAATTGATCCAATGCAAAAAATTATGCTTCGCGACCCCAGAATCCCCCCTTTTTTTATTCAATTTATAATTTACTTTTGGATACAAATCGCGAGAATGTATATATTTCCTCCAATATGCCCTTGAGAGGTAAAGGATTAAACCTAAAAAAAAAATAAAGTTTTTGTTCGGAATCTAAAAAAATGGAAAGACCCCTTAACTATTTAAGTTAAAAATAGAACGAATCACACTTTTACCACTAAACTATACCCGCTACTCTTTTATATATTGTATATAAATAGAGGACTGTTTGTCGAACAAAGGAGTGAGACACAATCAAGATAGCATGAAAATTATAGCGTTGACGTGTATTGTATTTCGACCCGCCGTTAATTTTAAGAAAAAAATAGGTGAAGAGCAAAAAGCGTATCTTATTTAAAGAACATAATAAAGTTATAATTATACTTTTCATTTGCTGGAAAGTAATTACTGACAGTTCCGTTCCGAAGAAGAAGTAAATGAGCTATTTCTAATGTTATACTGATACTGATAATGAATTATTTAGAAGAAATTCTAAATATTAGAAATATGTATGTTTAATAGTTGAGTTTATTGTTTATTTTATATATATATATGCCCATATGTGTTTTTTATTCCACTTTTTAAAGTAATTAAATTTAGATATAAAAAAGTAATAATAAAATAGAAATTCTTAATAATAAGAAATGACAACTCCATCATATCATAGATATGGGGATGTAAATTGACCCTATTACTGCTTTACTAACAAGTATTTACGATTTTATATCAAATCGTGATTCAATTTTTGGATCTATAAATAATTGATTTGTTGAAACAAAAAAATAAGTAATGGCCCGGCCAGTACTCCAGTACTTTAGGGGGCCGGGGGAATAAACCTTTTGTACAAAATCAACGAAGTAAGGTATTCTTTCTATTTATATTAGCGATATCTCTTTCGAATCATTATATAAATTGAATTGCTGATTTTTTTGTTTGATATCTTATCTTTTTTATATATTATCTTTTCATTTTATATATTGGTTTATATATTGTTATTTTGATATATACTTATAATAAGTAAGGAAGGAAAAACAAGGGTTTTTTTGATCAATCTTTACTAAAAATTCACGTGTCACATCACATAAAAAATCTTACATTTTTTAATTCGGAGAGATGGCTGAGTGGACTAAAGCGGCGGATTGCTAATCCGTTGTACAAGTTATTTGTACCGAGGGTTCGAATCCCTCTCTCCCCGCTCCGTTTGATCACTTGATACTTTCGAATTAAAAAAATCTCAATCACTTTTTTTATTTTATAAAAAAATATATAGAATAAAAAAATAATGAAAAAAACAATAAAAAACGAAAAATCGATTATGTTTATTCTTCACGTCCAGGATTACGTCCTGGATCGTTAGATAAGAATCCAAAGATGAAGAGAGAAACAAAAAATATCACTACTGTATAAACGAATAGTTTGAGAGTAAGCATTACACAATCTCCAAGATAAGATCATTTTTATTTATTTTTATTTGTGAAAGGGGGAATAGATTACCTAATTTTATTTTTTTTCACCACATACGCTATTTTAAATTTTGACATGACACTTCAAAAAAAAAAATTAAAATATATATATATATTTTATATATATATAAGTGTTTTCTTAAAAAAAGTAATTTTCACTAATTTATTTGTAATAAGATTCTGAGTCTTTGTTAGAAAAATTTTATTGTTATATCTACAATTAGGTATTGTGGAGAACCTAATAAAGTCTTTGTTCACTGGAAGGTCAGAACAAGAAAATAAATGGATCAAAATTAATTGCTGCAATTATTTAATAGAAAAAATTTCTATTTTTGAATCAATCAAAGGTTCGTAATATAATATAAGACTTATCCAATCTTATTAATTTCATTTTTCTAATTTTTTTTGATTAAAAATAATTAATTTAGGAAAATCTTAAAGATTTCATCGAAAACTTACAGCAGCTTGCCAAACAAAGGCTAAGAGAAAAAAGAGTAGAGGTATGATAGGCATAACGTCTATGATTGGGTTGAAAAAGGCATAAGCCTCGGGCAATTTTGCGAAGAAAAAACTACTTGAATAAAAGGCAGAATTAATACAGATACCGATTAAACTAAAGATATTAAGCATAAGAAACATTTTGTTCTTGTAGATTAGATAATTTGATTGAATTCTTTTTATAATATAAGGTAAAAATTAAAAAGTAAGTTCCAAAAAATCTCCCTTTTATTTGAACTTTCCAAAACCAAATATCTTATCCCTTTTTCAATTCTCAAACGAGAATACAAGGAATTGTACTTTCATACAATATTTTAATTGAATTCCATGTAATGATCAATTACACCTTTTTGGATTCTATATATACATGTGTTGAATCCTAGCAACAATATATCCTATCCATATGTATTTGGGCTGGAATTGACGAATAAGCAATATTAATAATAGTTTTATTAGTGTGTAATAGAAATCGAAATGGGGCGTGGCCAAGCGGTAAGGCAGCGGGTTTTGATCCCGTTATTCGGAGGTTCGAATCCTTCCGTCCCAGGTTGTGTCTATCAGAAACGACCAATTGGATCATATCATATCATATCCAATATTAAAAAGAAAATAAAAAACATACACACACAAAAAAAAATATGTATAAAATGAAGGAGATTCGTTAAGGGAAAAAAGATATATATATATATCTGTGAGTCCTTAAATATACATAATTACTTAGGGTAACAATTGTTCTTTGTATATTGTATATAAATAATATATATACCAATTGTATAGAAAAAAAAATGAGAGGAGTCCTTATTTTCTCTTTCAGATGAAAGAAAGAATAATGACCTTCGTTTTACCTTAGACAATATCTTTTCTATTCCATACACATGAAAACAAATAAACTTTATTCTGAATCTATTTATGTTTTAAATGAAACAATTGAGAATGAAATTGGACATGATGAAAATTTGTATCTCTTTAGTGAATGAGATATCTGCTACAAATTTTTAGCTACTTATTGGGATTGCGTCGACTTGTTGATTGAATTAGGGATCAAATTAAGTAATGAACGAAAATATGTTTTCCAATCATGACCTGAAGTCGGAGATTCTTTAAACTCGTTTTCTTTTTTTTTTTATGAATCTTTGGTACTCGAGGGAAGTGTGAGAAATCGATATTGTCGAGAAACTTCTGACCTTTCCAGGTCATTGGAATAGCTTATTTGGTTAAAATTCTTTTGTTCGGATATTTGAAATTTATTAAGGTCCTTCTTTTGAGGTTTATAGTTTATTTGTTCAAGAAAAATGGGCTCCTTCATGATTAATCGTCCCGAACAATCTGTTAAAGATGTAAATAAGTCTTAAGTAAACTTTCGTATTCGTATTTTTTTTTAGAAATGTGTTTCACTCATACGGGGTTCAAAAATTTGATCTTTGCCGATCCTTCTCCGAAAAATCCCTATCCATCTATAGATAGTATAGTATAGTCCATACAGATCGGTCCCCTCGAACCAATGACTATTCATGATTCCATATTGAATCAACCCCATATCGGTTAAAAATTTTATTAGAGAAATGTTATTTTTATGTTAAAACATCGTTTCAAACGATGTGGTAGAAAGCAGCGTGCGGCTTGAAGGACATGATCGGCTGTGGATTCTTACATCCACCATTTTTTATTTCTATAAGAATGAAGATGCTCTCAGCTCGACATAGTTTGTTCTATTCCACCAGTAACCTAATTTGTGTTAGGTTCTAATTTCATAAAAATTTAATGAAATGGTACATGATGAAGTTCGAATAGAAAAAAGTATGGATTTAGTTATCAAGGGGAAGAATATAGGGTTAATGACGATCAATAGGTTGGACCCACTTTGTAAGTATATCCTTAATATATAAATCGAAAGGTTCAAATTTTAAATTCAAACAAGTTGGGCATAAAAAAAAGTAAGATTTGTCGGAATTGGTAAAATTTTTTGATAAAAAGTGTATCATGACGGAATCAATTGTTGGTATAAAAAAAGGGCATGTTGCTGCCGTTTTTGAAGGAATAAGGATCACTGAAGTAATGTCTAAACCCAACGATTTCACAAAATAAAGATAAAGGATTCCGGAACAAGGAAACGCTATTTTCAATTGTCTCAACAATTTGATCAGAATGAGTAAAGGAAGAAAAAGATATTCGAGACGAGATAAACAAAAGAATTTATAGACAGCTCAATAAATGTCTAAGGAGTTCCCCTCGAACTCTTTCAGAATTACTCAACTTGAGTTATGAGTACGAATGAGACTTCTTTTTTCCGCAAGGAAGAAGAAAAACTCACTTAAATTAAATCATAGTCTAATTTATGATTTTATAGGTCCAATTGTCGATTATTTGTATACTTAATATACATCTACAGAAATTATAGGCGTTTGATTTTTTTCTTGGGCCGTATTTTTCTGTTAAAATTTCTTATTTATGTTGTGTCAACACGAGGCCTTCCTTTATTTCCTTAATGAATTTTATCAACATTCATATTGACAATGTTGTATCGAACGAATATAATTGGATCGTAGATAAATGGATCTGTTTATCCCTACCTCGGATTTATTTTTTCCTTTACTTAAGTCAAATGACGGGTTTGCCGCATTTACTGTACGTAAAAGACTTTTTTTCTTAACAAAAAATGGACCAAGATAAAAATGGGTGTCAATCTTGAAATCTATATTGTATTTTTAATCCGTTGTTTTTTAATCCAACCTGTTCCTTTTGATATTTTGGTGTTTATAAATTTTAGAAATTATGGATCATAAAATAAAGATTTTATGTTTAGATTTGATTTGTTGCTAGTTCCATTTTTAAGTTTGACGGGGTCCTACGCGGTGCAATCCAATTTATTTCTTTAATTTCGATCGTATCTACACTACATTATTTATCTGGGTTGCTAACTCAATGGTAGAGTACTCGGCTTTTAAGTGCGACTAGGATCTTTTACACATTTGGATGAAGCAACGAATTCGTCCAGACTATTGGTAGAGTCTATAAGACCACGACTGATCCTGAAAGGTAATGAAGGAAAAAACAGCATGTCGTATTAAAATATAAATTGATATAGTTAATCAAATGAATAAATTCATTTGATTAACTATTCAAATAGAACTTTTGGTTGATCCTTACTGGATCATTACAAAATATTGTTTTGGTTTTTGGAAGGGGACAGATTTTTTGTTTGGTCTAGTGAATAAATGGATAGAGTCCTATGGCTCCAATTCTGGTAAAACAAAAAGCAACGAGCTTATGTTCTTAATTTGAATAATTACCCGATCTAATTAGACGTTAAAATTTTATTAGTGCCTGATGCGGGAAAGGGTTCTCCTATGAGTGGACCATTGATTCTTTTTTTTTTATGAATCCTAACTATTCTCTCTTATGGATTGGAGACGTATGTGTATAAGAAAGAGTATACTGATAAAGAGAATATAATTTTTTCCAAAATCAAAAGAGCAACTGGGTTGCAAAAATAAAGGCTTTTTTTTTACTCTCTTGTAATTAGAATATAACATAAACCAATTGGATAGAAAAAGAGAAGAACGAGATTCATCGATTGGGCTCTCAGTCTCGGGGGTATATCTTTTTTCGTACTATATCGTATTTTTAGTATATACTAGGTATATACTGTATAGTATATATATATACTATAATACCCTGTTCTGACCATATTGCACTATGTATCATTCGACAACCCCAGACATGTACCCTTTCACTCTTTCAAGTGGATAAATGTAAATGCAAGAATTACAAGGATATTTAGAAAAAGATAGATCTCGGCAACAACACTTCCTATATCCGCTTCTATTTCAGGAGTATATTTACACACTTGCTCATGATCATGGTTTAAATGGTTCGATTTTTTATGAACCCATGGAAATTTTTTGTTATGACAATAAATCTAGTTCCGTACTTGTGAAACGTTTAATTATTCGAATCTATCAACAGAATTATTGGATTTCTTCGATGAAAAATTCTAGCCAAAATAGATTTGATGGGCACAACAAAAATTTATATTCTCCTTTTTTTTCTAAAATGGTATCTGAAGGATTTGCAGTTATTTTGGAAATTCCATTACCCTCCCTAGAAGAAAAAGAAATAAAAAAATATCAGAATTTACGATCTATTCATTCAACATTTCCTTTTTTAGAGGACAAATTTTTGCATTTAAATTATGTGTTAGATCTACTAATACCCTATCCTGTCCACCTGGAAGTCTTGGTTCAAATTCTTCAACGGTGGATTCAAGATGTTCCTTCTTTGCATTTATTGCGATTCTTTCTCCATGAATATCATAATGGGAATAGATTTATTCGTAGTAATAAATCTATTTACGTTTTTTCAAAAAAAAATAAACGACTATTTCAGCTCCTGTATAATTCTTATGTATCTGAATATGAATTTGTATT